CTCATTATCTATAAATAAAAATATATATTTAGTTATATATCCAAACAAGATAGACAAATTTGGAATAGATTAGATGAAATAGTAAGGAATCCCACGATTCAGTGTATTATTCATTAAATACATGTCTATCTTAATTAACAATTTTTCAATCGTTTCATTCGCGAGGAGCTGGATGAGAAGAAACTCTCATGTCCAGTTCTGTAGTAGAGATGGAATTGCGAAACAACCATCAACTATAACCCCAAAAGAACCAGATTCCGTAAACAACATAGAGGAAGAATGAAGGGAATATCTTATCGAGGTAATCGTATTTGTTTCGGTAGATATGCTCTTCAGGCACTTGAACCCGCTTGGATCACATCTAGACAAATAGAAGCAGGGAGACGAGCAATGACACGAAATGCACGCCGTGGTGGAAAAATATGGGTACGTATATTTCCAGACAAACCAGTTACAGTAAGACCTGCGGAAACACGTATGGGGTCGGGGAAAGGATCTCCCGAATATTGGGTAGCTGTTGTTAAACCAGGTAGAATACTTTATGAAATGGGCGGAGTAGCAGAAAATATAGCCAGAAAGGCTATTTCAATAGCGGCGTCAAAAATGCCTATACGAACTCAATTCATTATTTCGGGATAGAAATATAGAACCAAAGAAAAGGGGTCTTTGGAATAAAAAAAATTGCAGGTTTCTTTTTTTGGACAAAGAATATTTCTTTTTTTTTCCTTCGCCCTTTTTTGCATTGAAAGAACAGATTCAAAAATGATATGATTCAACCTCAGACCCATTTGAATGTAGCGGACAACAGCGGGGCCCGAGAATTGATGTGTATTCGAATCATAGGAGCTAGTAATCGCCGATATGCTCATATTGGTGACGTTATTGTTGCTGTGATCAAAGAAGCAATACCAAATATGCCTCTAGAAAGATCAGAAGTGATCAGAGCTGTAATTGTACGTACTTGTAAAGAACTCAAACGTGACAACGGTATGATAATACGATATGATGACAATGCTGCAGTTGTCATTGATCAAGAAGGAAATCCAAAAGGAACTCGAGTTTTTGGTGCGATCGCCCGAGAATTGAGACAGTTAAATTTTACTAAAATAGTTTCATTAGCCCCTGAGGTATTATAAGATAAGACTATGATATAGGGATATTTGAATGAAATAGATTAATTAGTAGATTGTGTCTCACGTATATACCTTTAATAATTCATAAATAAATAAAATAAAGAGCATGTTTATTATATCCAAATTTGGAGGCACCAATAATTTTAGTTCATCATGGGTAGGGACACTATTGCTGACATAATAACCTCGATACGAAATGCTGACATGAATAGAAAAGGGACAGTTCGAATAGCATCTACTAACATCACCGAAAACATTGTTCAAATACTTTTACGAGAAGGTTTTATCGAAAACGTGAGGAAACATCGGGAAAGCAATAAATATTTTTTGGTTTTAACCCTCCAACATAGAAGGAATAGGAAAGGACCATATAGAACTATTTTAAATTTAAAACGGATCAGTCGACCTGGTCTACGAATCTATTCTAACTATCAACGAATTCCTAGAATTTTAGGTGGGATGGGGGTTGTAATTCTTTCTACTTCTCGAGGTATAATGACAGACCGAGAGGCTCGACTAGAAGGAATCGGCGGAGAAATTTTGGGTTATATATGGTAATCCTTCTAATATCCGAATTAGATCCGAAATTTCCTATTTGTGAAAAAAAAAAGAGAAAGGACGGGTTGTCTAATATCACTCCTCCTCCATTAGTTGATACTTCAAGGGGGTTTTACCTGGAATGAAAGAACAAAAATGGGTTCATGAGGGTTTAATTACTGAATCACTTCCCAATGGTATGTTCCGGGTTCGTTTAGATAATGAAGATCTGATTCTAGGTTATGTTTCAGGAAGGATCCGACGTAGTTTTATACGGATACTACCGGGAGATAGAGTCAAAATTGAAGTAAGTCGTTATGATTCCACCAGAGGGCGTATAATTTATAGACTCCGCAACAAGGATTCGACCGATTAGGCAGTTGTTTCAACTTCAACATTCCTTTCATGGGGATACAATTCGAAGTTCAAAATCTCAAGAAACTTATTTTCTTCCAAGAAATAGATTCGGAATTCAGTTAAGGTAAGGAATGACAAATATGAAAATAAGGGCCTCTGTTCGTAAAATTTGTGAAAAATGTCGACTGATCCGTCGGCGGGGACGAATTATAGTAATTTGTTCCAACCCGAGACATAAACAAAGACAAGGATAATCTTTCTAAAAGGGACTCTAAAGGACCCGATGTACAAAAAAAAATAAAGGATCTGTTTTAACATGAAATGGATATATCCATATATCTCTGACTCATATTTATGAGATGATAAAATATGGCAAAACCTATACCAAGAATTGGTTCACGTAGGAATGGACGTATTGGTTCACGTAAGAGTGCACGTAGAATACCAAAGGGAGTTATTCATGTTCAAGCAAG